TCTACCCATCCTGTATATTGTCCTTTTCTTTCCATATTGGTGGAATAGAACCGTAAATTATTATGTTCTTGGGCGACATTTTACGAAAAAATGATTTCTAGGAGAGAACCAATATTTCTTTTTTTTTCGATGCGAATTTGATACGACATAAGAAAAAGATAAAAAGAGCTCTTTAGCATTGTATTTATAACAGCGTTGTATTTCTAACGGAAAGGGATTCACTCATATCATATTCATATATTGTGAAGTATTACCGCGGATTAAAAAAAAAAGAGAATTTTTTTTTCAATTCCCCCTTTCTTATTAGTTAATAAATAATCCTAGCGATTGGTTTTCTATGTTTAGTCTGATAGGAAAGAAGATATTCAAATAAAGAATTTTGGATTGAATGACTATTCATCTATTGTATTTTCATGCAAATAGGGGGCAAGAAAACTCTATGGAAAGATGGTGGTTTAATTCGATATTGTTTAAGAAGGAGTTAGCACGTAGGTGTGGGCTAAATAAATCAATGGACAGTCTTGGTCCTATTGAAAACACCAGTGAAATTGAAGATTCGAATAGAAAGGATACAACTAAAAATATTCAGAGTTGGGGGGGTCATGACGATTCTAGTTACAGTAATGTTGTCGGTGTCAAAGACATTCGGAATTTCATCCCCGATAAAACTTTTTTGGTTAAGGATAGTAACGGAGACAGTTATTCCATATATTTGGATATTGAAAATCAAATTTTTGAGATTGACAACAATCATTCGTTTCTGAGTGAACTAAAAAGTTCTTTTGATAGTTATCGGAATTCTAGTTATCTGCCTAATGGATCTACGAGTGAAGATACCTACTATAATCATTACATGAACGATACTCAATATAGTTGGAATAATCATATTACTAGTTGCATTGACAGTTATCTTCAGTCTAAAATCTGTAATAATCATATTACTAGTTGCATTGACAGTTATCTTCGGTCTAAAATCTGTATCGATACTTCCGCGGGAAGTGATAGTGATAATTACAGTGAGAGCTACATTTATAGGTCCATTTGTGGAAAAAATAAGGGTGAATTGGGGGATTCGGATCGCGCGCAATTAACTATAAGAGAAAGTTCAAATGATATCGACGTAGAAAGTTCGAATGATATCGACGTAGAAAGTTCGAATGATATCGACGTAGAAAGTTCGAATGATATCGACGTAGAAAGTTCGAATGATATCGACGTAGAAAGTTCGAATGATATCGACGTAGAAAGTTCGAATGATATCGACGTAACTCAAAAATATAGGCATTTGTGGGTTCAATGCGAAAATTGTTATGGATTAAATTATAAGAGACTTTTGAAATCAAAAATGTATATTTGTGAAGAATGTGGATCTTATTTGAAAATGAGTTGTTCAGATAGAATAGAACTTTCGATCGATCCGGGTACTTGGCATCCTATGTACGAACATATGGTCTCTCTTGATCCCATTGAATTTCACTCGGAGGAGGAACCTTATCACGATCGTCTTGATTCTTATCAAAGAGAGACAGGATTCACCGAGGCTGTTCAAACGGGCACCGGCAAACTAAACGGCATTCCCGTAGCAGTTGGGGTTATGGATTTTCAGTTTATGGGGGGTAGTATGGGATCTGTAGTCGGGGAAAAAATCACCCGGTTGATTGAGTACGCTACCAATCAATTGCTACCTCTTATTATAGTGTGTGCTTCCGGGGGGGCGCGCATGCAAGAAGGAAGTTTGAGCTTGATGCAAATGGCTAAAATATCGTCTGCTTTATATAATTATCAATCAAAAAAAAAATTATTTTATGTATCAATCCTTACATCTCCTACTACTGGCGGGGTGACAGCTAGTTTTGGTATGTTGGGTGATATCATTATTGCCGAACCCGAGGCTTACATTGCGTTTGCGGGTAAAAGAGTAATTGAAGAAACATTGAAGACAACAGTACCCGAAGGCTCGCAAGCGGCTGAATATTTATTCCAGAAGGGATTGTTGGACCTAATCGTACCACGTAATCTTTTAAAAAGCGTTCTGAATGAGTTATTTCAGCTCCACCCTTTATCTCCTTTGAATCCAAATTGAATCAAAACCAAAAAGAAAAAGAAATCAAGAAAAAGTTGATTATCATACATATCTTTCACGTAGAAAGATGAATAAGTTAATTTATTTAGTTCTACATTCCTTGCACTTATCCTATATCCTCACTTAGATATAGATATATAGATACTTAGATCCATACTCAGAATTGAATTAATAATTTTTAATAATTAAAGTCATAATAATGAAAATTATGAATTCTAATTATTAGAAGATATCTTTCTAATAACAGGTACAAACAAAAAATCGAGGTACCCATTCTATGACAACGGATTTCACTCTTCCCTCTATTTTTGTGCCTTTGGTAGGCCTAGTATTTCCGGCAATTTCAATGGCTTCTTTATCTCTTCATGTTCAAAAGAACAAGATTGTTTAGACCCAAGGGACCCCATCTCTTCTTTTTTTTTTCAAAACTTAGACTTGTATCATAACTAACACAGATATCTAGTTAGATAGAACATGTGATTTCTGCCGAATATAAAGGAAAGGCCTCTTATACCTGCAGAACCATAATAATAATCGACGGGGTAAGTGAATTCTAGGTGCGACCAAGATCACGGGATAAAGAGTCCTCTGATCTATATATAGTGGGATCAGATGAAGGGTATGTTATTATTTTAGTTTAGATTAGATCTAAGCAATTTGATGAATTACTCCTAAAGGTTCATCTCAAACCAGAGCTAGTTGATGAGAGTTACTTCGGAAACAAAAAAGTCAAATTAATTTGAGGTATTCTCTAAATTCCAATAAAATACAATCGGATCAGGTATGAGTTGGCGATCAGAACATATATGGATAGAACTTATAGCGGAATCTCGAAAAATAAGTAATTTCTGCTGGGCCTTTATCCTTTTTTTAGGTTCATTAGGATTCTTATTGGTTGGAACTTCCAGTTATCTTGGTAGAAATTTGATATCTTTTTTTCCGTCTCAGCAAATCATTTTTTTTCCACAAGGTATCGTGATGTCTTTTTACGGAATCGCGGGTCTCTTTATTAGTTCCTATTTGTGGTGCACAATTTCCTGGAATGTAGGCAGCGGTTATGATCGATTCGATAGAAAGGAAGGCATAGTGTGCATTTTTCGTTGGGGATTTCCTGGAAAAAATCGGCGCATATTCCTCCGATTCCTTATAAAAGATATTAAGTCCATTAGAATAGAAGGTAAAGAGGGTATCTATGCCCGTCGTGTCCTTTATATGGACATCCGGGGCCAGGGGGCCATTCCCTTAACTCGTACTGATGAGAATTTGACTCCACGAGAAATTGAACAAAAAGCTGCGGAATTGGCCTATTTCTTGCGTGTACCAATTGAAGTATTTTGAAAAATGGTCCGAAAATGGGAAATGGGTGCTTTGAGGGAAAAATGCAAGAACCCTATTTTTTCTATAACATAACCTAAGTTCAATTTCACCAGAAGGGTCATTCGAGCCAAAGCGGGCGCAACAATCACAAAACGAAATTCTTTTTTGTCAATCGACCCGTCATTTTCTCCTTTCTTTTGTGTTCCTTAATGACCAACACAAAACTAACAATTCGATTTCTTAATAATGATAACTAGCCAATTTCTGTCTTGGTTTGCTACTTTGAGTCTGGCAATAGCTTTCCCTCTATTATTCTATTCCTGGCTGTGGGCAATGAGTGAATTTTTTTTGAAATATTGGATATTGTGATAGAAAGAGAATTCTTTCGTCTCCAAATTTGACTAATATTCATTACTTAAAGCGGTTCTTTCGGTCATTCATCGAAAGGAGACAGTTGTTTCGAATTTGCCCAATTGAGATATCGAGAAACACTATTTTTTAGTATTTCTTCATTCGAAATGGATTATTAGTCTTAGTCGATTTCTCTAGTCTTTCGAGATTCAAAGACTAACCACAAAATCACAAATAAAATAGATTCATAGGTTCCATACCTTGTATAAAGTATAAAACTCGTGCGTGAAAGAAACATTCGATCGCATAGAGTCGACGAATGGGGTGGGTTGATTAACAATTCACAGATGAAAAAATGGTAAAAAAGAAAGCATTCACTCCTCTCGTATCTATAGTATTTTTGCCTTGGTGGCTTTCTCTCTCATTTAAAAAAAGTCTGGAATCTTGGGTTACTAATTGGTGGAATGCTGGGCAATCCGAAATTTTTTTGAATGATATTCAAGAAAGGGGTATTCTCGAAAAATTCATAGAATTAGAGGAACTCCTCGTCTTGGACGAAATGATCGAAGAATACTCGGAGACACGTCTACACAAGCTTCGTATAGGAATCCAAAAAGAAACGATCCAATTAATCAAGATGCACAACGAGGATAGTATCCATACGATTTTTCACTTCTCGATAAATATAATCTGTTTTGTTATTTTAAGTGGTTATTCTATTTTGGGTAATGAAGAACTTGTTATTCTTAACTCTTGGGCCCAGGAATTCCTATATAACCTAAGCGACACAGTCAAAGCTTTTTCTATTCTTTTATTATTCGATTTATGTATCGGATTCCATTCACCCCGCGGTTGGGAATTAATGATTGGCTCTGTCTACAAAGATTTTGGATTTGTTCAGAATGAACAAATTCTATCGAGTCTTGTTTCCACTTTTCCAGTCATTCTTGATACAATTTTTAAATATTGGATTTTCCGTTATTTAAATCGTGTATCTCCGTCACTTGTAGTTATTTATCATTCAATGAATGAATAAGAAAAGATCAACTCATATTAATCTAATCCAATTAGAAGGTTTGTTACTTTGTAGTTGTACATAAACAAAGTGTTGAACATTAAGGCTTCCTATTTTTACCCATCTGCGGGATTCATCCTATATTATTCCAGTAAAATAGCATTCCAGTAAAATTATTCCAGTAACTAACAGAATCGTGGATAGGGAACTATACTAGCGACTTACCCCATCTATTGTAAAAATTTTGGGATCAACAATTGGACCATGGAAACTAGAAATACTTTTTCTTGGATAAAGGAACAGATTACTCGATCTATTTCCGTATCGCTCATGATATATATCATCACTCGGACGGCCATTTCAAATGCATATCCCATTTTTGCACAGCAGGGTTATGAAAATCCACGAGAAGCGACCGGGCGTATTGTATGTGCCAATTGTCATTTAGCTAATAAGCCCGTGGATATTGAGGTACCGCAAGCGGTACTTCCTGATACTGTCTTTGAAGCAGTTGTTCGAATTCCTTATGACATGCAACTGAAACAAGTTCTTGCTAATGGTAAAAAGGGAGGTTTGAATGTAGGGGCTGTTCTTATTTTACCGGAAGGTTTTGAATTAGCTCCCCCCGATCGTATTTCTCCCGAGATGAAAGAAAAGACAGGCAATTTGTCTTTTCAGAGCTATCGCCCTAATAAAAAAAATATTCTTGTGATAGGCCCTGTCCCCGGTCAGAAATATAGTGAAATAACCTTTCCTATTCTTTCCCCCGATCCCGCTACTAAGAAAGATGTTCATTTCTTAAAATATCCTATATACGTAGGTGGGAACAGGGGAAGAGGTCAGATTTATCCCGACGGGAGCAAGAGTAACAATACAGTTTCTAATGCTACAGCAGACGGTATAGTAAGCAAAATCATACGAAAAGAAAAGAAGGGGGGATATGAAATAACCATAACAGATCCGGATGGACGTCAAGTGGTTGATATTATCCCCCCAGGACCAGAACTTCTTGTTTCAGAGGGTGAATCCGTAAAATTTGATCAACCATTAACGAGTAATCCTAATGTGGGAGGATTTGGTCAGGGGGACGCGGAAATAGTACTTCAAGATCCATTACGTGTCCAAGGCCTTTTGTTCTTCTTGGCATCTGTTATTTTGGCACAAATCTTTTTGGTTCTTAAAAAGAAACAGTTCGAGAAGGTTCAATTGGCCGAAATGAATTTCTAGACTTGCGGATTTTTTGATATCCAGTTCGTAAAAAACCAAATTCTTTTGAGCAATTATGTATGATCAAAAAAAAAAAAAAAAAAAAAAAAAGAAAAATTATGAAAACTTCTTTTCTACGAGATGCTGGGAATTCCTTGTACTGCATTGCTCGCAATAGTATATAGATTTTGAAGAAGGCTATTTGATTTTCCCCTTCTTTCTTTGTTTTTTATCCAAATTGGGGTGAGACGGCTATGTTACTATTGCCAGATTTCAATGTGATAAAATTTATCAATAGTTTTAGATTCTAAATAGAATCCAATTTCATTAGAGACTAAGGGAATCGGGTAATAGAACGTATAAATGCGGGAAACAAAGAATTCTAGAAGGTATTATTCATCTTCGGCGCAAGAAAGGGAATTTGCTACACTCCTTTCTTGTGCCGAAAGAGTAATGATTCTTGATCCTCTTTTTCAAAGATTCCTAGTCTTTTTTCCAAATTTATCAGAACCTTTTTGATTTATTACGTATTACGAAACATTCGAAGTATAATAAAAGAAGTAGTGGACAAATAAAAAAACAAGAGGGGAATTCATTAAATAGACTAAAGTTCAATTAGTAGAGAAAGTATTTACCCGATATAGAATCTAAAAAATATAGATTCTATCATTGAGCGATTCCCTATTCCCTTTTTCTTCTAACTTGGAAATGGAAGTACGGATAGATACTGTCAAGGAGGAGTTGCTCTGAATCAATCAATGAAGTTCATTTTTCAAAAACATCACCAGAGAGTGGAGTTTTTTGAAACGGCAGAAGGTGGATTTCTCATTTAGACGAAAAAAAGAGTATGATTCTTAAGAACTCAACGGGATTTCCCCCTTGAATCAGACAAACAAAGAAGGAAATCCCGTTGAGTTCTTATGCTTTCATGGCTACAACTCAATTCATTCGATTACTAGAGGGATGAGCCCAATCCGGAATATGAACCATAAAAGAAAACACCTATTAAACCGATCACAAGAATACCAGTTACAGTACCTATTATCCAAAGAGGAATCCTTCCAGTAGTATCGGCCATTTATCCCACTTCCCTCCACATTTCATCAAGTGTTCGTGCTAGAGACATAAACAGTCATGGATAATTATGAGATGAGATCCTTCCGAATGCGCTAAGAGAATGCCTATAATTATTATCTAGAATTATTATTTATTCTCTTTTCTTTTCTTAATTTTAATTGAAGAAATAATTGGAAAATAAAACAGCAAGTACAAAAATGAGTAATAACCCCCAGTATAGACTGGTACGATTCAATTCAACATTTTGTTCGTTCGGGTTTGATTGTGTCATAGCTCTATAATTCGGATGTAGGTTTATCGTTGGATGAACTGCATTGCTGATATTGATCCCAAGAAAAAGACGGTAGGTACAGCTAGGCCGTGAACAGCCAACCATCGTACTGTAAAAATTGGATAGGTTCGATCTATAGTCATTAGGGCCTCCTAAAAAGATCTACTAAATTCATCAAGT